CTACAACAGGTAGATCTATAGGACATACACGAACACATACTTCACAAGCAATGCATTTATCAAATTCAAAGTGGATTCGGCCGCGGAAACGCTCCGATGTAATCAATTTTTCGTAGGGATATTGAATAGTTACAGGTAAACGACTCGCATGTGATAAGGTAATCATGAAACCTTGACCGATGTACCTTGCAGCTCGTACTGTTTGTTGACCATAATTCATGAACTCAGTTACCATAGAGAACATATCGTGAATATCTATAAAAAATTTTATACTTGTTTTGTTTCTTTCTCTTGTTCTTGTTTAAGACAAGTCGTGAAGATAGAATATAGAATATCGTATTCTTTTACAGTGAAAGAAGTTGGGAATAAGTTGTTAATAATAGATTGCCGAGAGATATAGGTAAAAGAAATTTCCACCCAAGATTTAAGAGTTGGTCCATTCTTAGCCTTGGTAAAGTCCATCTTGTTGTGATAGCAATGAATAAGAACAAATAAGTTTTAGCTAATGTAATAAAGATACCAATTATTGTTCCAAAGACTCTACCCGCTTTATTTATTTCAAAAAAATAAGGAACGGCTATGTACGGAAGAGAAAGATTCCAACCCCCCAAGTAAAGAACCGTTACAAATAATGAAGAAACTAGTAAATTCAGATACGAGGCAACGTAAAATAAACCAAATTTTATACCTGAATATTCGGTTTGATAACCTGCTACCAATTCTTCTTCTGCTTCTGGTAAATCAAAAGGTAATCTTTCACACTCGGCTAAGGACGAAATTATAAAAACGATAAACCCTATAGGTTGACGCCACAAATTCCACCCCCAAAAACCATATTTTGACTGCGCTTCAACTATATCAACTGTACTTGAACTGTTAGATAATTATAGTCGACGATAACATTACTGTTCGCAACGCTATTACAGAACCGTACATGAGATTGTCACCTCATACGGCTCCTCAAAGGTCACAAATAAATCTAAGACCCGTTTGCTATTTTTTATCTTGATATGTTTTGTAGGATAGAATCCAAATCTATCACAAGGTCCCCAATTAGACAATGGAATTCTGTCTGCTATATATTATTATTATTTTTTATTATAAAGTGCTTCTGAATTGATCTTATCTTTTAAAAATTTAAAATTTTTTGTTGAGTAATAACTTAACCTTTAAATAAAAAGTTTTTTGTAGAAATCTCAATAAATATTTCAACCTAGCATTTTTGATTACGAAAAAAACGATACATTGCATTAGTTCACGAAACATTACAAGAATTCTATCTCTCTAAAAAAGATCTTTTTTGTAGTGCAATTTAATTCTTTCGAGTTTATTTTTTTGTTCCTATTCTCCTTTCTCATAAAAAGGTACTTTAAGTAAAGGATTACTTCGTTCTTGATAGTTATTTACTTAATCGGTGGATAGGAAAATACTCTGGATCGGAATCGTGGGGAGTACTCCTTCATCATTTCTACCAACATAAAGCCCCAATTAGAATCCCTTTTATGCTATGCAGTATGAACATAAAAATCCTGTTGAATAACTTACATAATCTCTATTACGAATCCTTTGTGTACCTTGGTGTTCCTAACTATCCACTCTTTTTGGTCAAAAGGACCCCGCTCATTAGGGTAATACATGTCTGTTAATAGCTATTAAAATCCCTAGATAGTTGCTCCTTTTGAACCCGCTTCAAGTCATGATGACTAATCACTCAATCTTGGGGTAAATAGTATATAATGCTTATGTTTACTTTCACTTAACACTTGTACATAGGAAATGAGACTGAATCTTTTTACTGCAAAGTAAGAAACTGTTTTTTTCACTCATATAACTATCTGGTTTAGTTCATCAACCCGAATGATGAATAAAAAATAAAAATGTATATTCAACTCATGAAATTTCCTTCCTAGAAAGAAAAGACATAGAGGAAATTTTATGTCTTAACGAATCACACGTAGAGATATTGATAACACACATAGAGTTAATGGTATTTCATAACTAATTGATTGAGCAGCAGCCCGTAAACCACCTAAAAAGGAATATTTATTATTTGATCCATAACCTGACATAAGAAGGCCCACGGGAGCAATACTTGAAATGGCAATCCATAAAAAAACACCAATACTTAAATCGGCTAGAACAAGGCGATATCCAAAAGGAATTACTAAAGAACTTAGTAGAATTGATGTGACTGCTATGGATGGTCCGATACTGAATAAACGAGTATCTCCTCTTGATGGAAGAAGATTCTCTTTGAAAAGTAATTTTGTACCATCTGCTAAAGCTTGAAGAATTCCCAAAGGCCCGGCGTATTCAGGGCCAATACGTTGTTGTATACCCGCAGATATTTCTCTTTCTAACCAAACAATTACTAGTACACCTATTGTGATTCCTAATACAGGAGTAAAAATAGGGACAAGCATCCATATGATCTCATATACCTCTTTTAAGGATTCCAATCTAAAAAAAGAATTGATAGCTTGTACTTCTGTTGTATCTATTATCATTTTAACGATCAACTTCTCCCATAATGATATCTATGCTACCTAGTATTGTCATAATATCAGCCAATTTCATTCTTTTAACTAATTGAGGAAGGATTTGCAAATTTATAAAACCCGGTGGTCGGATTTTCCATCTCCAAGGAAAAACACCCTTATCTCCTATCAGAAAAATTCCTAATTCTCCTTTTGGGGCTTCGACTCTCACATAAAGTTCTTGTTTTGACAATTCAAAAGTAGGAGAAGGTTTTTTACTGATAAATCGATAGTCAAAATCATTCCATTCGGGATCCCATACTTTATCAAAGCGCCGGATTTCTAAATTCTCATAGGGCCCCCCCGGAATTCCTTCTAAAGCCTGTTGAATAATTTTTATTGATTCTGTCATTTCACCGATTCGTACTAAATAACGAGCTAATGAATCCCCTTCCTTTTGCCATTGAACTCCCCAATCAAATTCATCGTAAGACTCATAATGATCAACCTTTCGAAGATCCCATTGTATTCCGGAAGCTCGTAGCATTGGTCCCGATAAACCCCAATTTATTGCCTCCTCTCCGCCAATAATGCCTACTCCCTCAACTCGCTCTAAAAAAATAGGATTCCGTGTAATAAGCCTTTGATATTCAGTAACTATTGTTAAAAAATAATCACAAAAATCCAAACATTTATCTACCCAGCCATAAGGTAAATCAGCAGCGACTCCTCCAATACGAAAATAATTATGCATCATTCGCATACCGGTAGCAGCTTCGAATAGGTCATATATCAATTCTCTTTCTCGAAAAATATAGAAGAAGGGGGTCTGTGCGCCAATATCTGCCATAAAAGGGCCAAGCCATAACAAATGCGAAGCTATACGACTTAACTCTAACATAATGACTCTGATATAGCTGGCCCTTTTAGGCACTTGAATATTGCCTAACTGCTCTGGTGCATTTACAGTTATTGCTTCAGTGAACATAGTAGCTAAATAATCCCAACGTGTTACATAAGGTAAATATTGTATAATTGTTCGGTTTTCCGCAATTTTTTCCATTCCTCTATGTAAATAACCCAATATCGGTTCACAGTCAATAACATCTTCACCATCTAGAGTAACAATGAGTCGAAGAACACCGTGCATTGATGGGTGCTGAGGGCCCATATTGACTATCATAAGGTCATTTCGTGTAGCTGGTGCAGTCATAGGTTTTTTCCCGATTCATTCTTCCATGAATTGCTGAAAGCGAAAAGAGGTTCATCAAAATTTAAGCGAAAATTCAAAATGACTCTTCAAATTAATGATTTTTTGTTTCTCGAATCTCCAACTGTCCGATTAATTCTTTATAACGTACTCTATTTTTTTTTGACAAATAGGCGAGCAGCCGTTGACGTTTTCCTAGAATTTTACGCAGACCTCTCTGAGATAAATAGTCTTTTTTGTGCAATTCCAAATGTGAAGTAAGTCTCCGTATCCTATTGGTGAAACTCACTACTTGAAATTCAACAGACCCCTTGTTGTCTTCGTTTTCCTCTTTCAAAATAATTGCACTGAATGGATTTTTTATCATAAAAAAAGCTCCTTCTACCCTTTAATTTACATATAAAATATTTTATTTGATCAGTAATAATAAATAATAATATTAGTCATTTTAATGTAGTAATTAGTATACACAAGAATTTTAATTTTAGTTGGACAGGGATAAAAAAGTAGATGGTACGTTTTTACACTTACAACGTCAAATAATTTAGACCTAAAATTCGGAATATTCCATATATTCGTTTATTTTATAGATTTTATCCAAACAAATTGATACGTCATTGACTTAGTATTAAATAAAAAAGATCTAATATTAGACTGGGACGTAAGACAGGGCATATGTGCATCTGTTTGCTTTTCTATATGGTACAGAATATATAGGAAAAATGTACCATCAACCAATTTTTAATTGTGGATATATTCTTAACAAACTAAAACAGCTTCCATTATTGGTATTAAACCAATATCTATTCATACAAGCTAAGTCTTCTAATCGATAATTAGGCCAAAGAAATAACTTTAATTTAATTAATTCGTTTTTATCTCTATCAAGATGCTTTTTTTGATCCAAAAAAGGATTCCTGTTTTTTATGTTCTTTTTGTTACAAAATACTCTATTTTTATCCACACTATTTATATTCTTTGAGTTGAAAGAAATTAGAATTCTCAATTCTCTACGACGTCTAGATGATAAAATCTTTTCAGGAACGATAAAATCATAATGTTTTTTGTCTCTCTTTCGAATTATTATTTGATATCTTGGGATAGATTCATCCAATTTATTTTTATTGATATATCTTTGTTCTCGATATCTTTGAGGAGTTTGGTACTTACTTTTATGAACCAACGATATACCTACAGTTTGATATATAATAAAGTATCCGTCGTTTTTTACAGACAAACGAATGGGATCGATAAAAAATATCCCCTTTTTATTCAATTCTATAGGAGTCAATTTTTTTCGAATCACCATTATATCCAGATTTATTTCTTTCCTTTGAATAGACGATATAGTAGTATCTCTTGGATTTATCAGTCCAAGCAAGTAACAATATATCTTGATATTATTGATCATTCTTTCAGTTAAATTCGGAATTAAACCATCGTCTATTATCCATTGAAAAAGCAAATAGTGTTTCCGTAAGAAAATAATTTCTGGTCTCATCTTATTCCGGATCTTATATTGTTTTTTCATTTTATCTTGGTTTTGTGAATATGATCCAAGGCCTCTTCGGCCCGCGGGTTCTTTTTCTTCTTGATTTCGATTCATTAATTCAGAATATCTTTTTTCATTCGATGGTCTAAAAAAATGGAATTTTTTCTTTTCATTGATGTTTTTCTTTTTATTTAAATTTAAAAGAAGTAATTTGCTTGGTATAATCCATGGTTTTATTTTGTATACATTATAAAGTGGCACAAATTCTGGGAAGAACGGAAGTTTCAGATTTGTCGATATTGGGTTTAGGATTTCTTCATTCATTTCCATCCAATCAAAAAAGAGTTTCTTGTCATTGATTGGATTTATTTCTAAATCTTGATGAATCATCAGATAAAAAATATTGTTTTTATCCATTTTCTCAATTTTTTGGTAATTCTTACTTCCAAGCTTAGTATTTATATTACTGCTATAATCCATTTTGGTCCAGGCCTCAATATATATTTTTTGTCTTAGAAAAAAATTGAGAATTGTCCAATCAAAATATTTTCTATCTGGATTTTTTTGCATATACATAATATCGCCCTTTTCTAGATAATGATTGATAGGAATTTCCTCCAGGCTTTCAAATAAATTTTGTTTATAATTGTTGTAATTAAAAGTAATTTTTTGGTTGTTATTTAATTCTGATGGTGATCCATAAATAATATATGAGGACTTCTTAATTTCAGAATTAATAGATTTATATGATAAAAGATTATATATATAGTATTTTGTAAAATTATCTTTTTGGTTTGGTAATGGATATACTTTAAAATCCTTTTGTTTTTTGTGATAAAGTAATCGATCTTTTTCATACGAATTCCGTTTTGTTAAATATTTATTTTGGGTAATACCACCTTCATTTATTGTAGTTCGCCATTTTTGTGGTATTAATTCAAACCATCTAATCTGAGATAAATTGTATTGATAATGACCTCTTAACCAGTTTTTCCATTGATTCGTTTCAGAACTTGAAAGTTTTGTATGTCTTAATTCGGAATGAAATATTCCTTGTGTTACAAAATAATTTTTTATTGCAGTCTTAAGAAAAACGGGAGTTCCATGATACTCAAAAATAGATCTTAACTTATACAAATTAATAACTTGGGTTTGTGATAATTTGTAAAATACATATGCTTGTGATAAAGAGGATAAGTCAAAAAAAAGATGTGAATTCCTCTTACTATTCTTAATATTGTAAAGTTCACTTTTTAGAGTCGAAATAAAGTTAATTTCTTTTTTGTTTTTTTTATTTTTTATTTCTTGGTTTGTTTTATTATTGTAAATGTATTTATCAAAACAAAAATTTCTTGATTCAAGAACTAGTTGTGTAGGAATTCTGGCAATATGAATGATACATAGAAAGATATCGATGTATATTCTTTTAATGAAAATTTTTATAAACAAATCTAATTTATAGATTAATCGATTGCTTCTTTTTTTTATTTTTAATATTTTCCAAAAAATTTTTGGTGATTTTTCTTTTCCATTATAACTTGTTTTGTTAGGACTACTTCTTTTCTTGGCGTTGCTGTTTTTTTCTTTTGTAAGACTCTTTGTTTTCTTTCTGATTGTGCTTGTTCTATCAGCCAGATTTTTAATTTTTTTTTCTCTCAGTGAATAATTTGTATTATCTGTAGATTTAATTTTTCTAAACGAGTCGTGAATTATCTTATTCCTAATTATAGAATCTTTTTTTTGGTTAGTTTCGCCGGATTCATACACCTTTCTCAATATAAATAATCGAGTTGGATGTACTTTTAAGAGTTCTTTTTTTATTTTTTTTATAAACAGAAATAAAACGTTTTTGATAACCACCCCTTTTGGTTCTTTTGAATCTTGTATAAAATTTTTTGTTCTTTCTTTTAAAACGCTTAGAACTCGAAAATGCTTATTTTTAGTTTTTCGTATTTTTTTTTTAAGTTCTTTAAAAATAGGCTTAAAAAAGGAAGGTTTGGGGGGGACAGAACCAAAGGGAAGGGTAGTTTGCGTTCCCCAAGCCGTTAAAAAAGAAAACTTTTGTTGTTCTTTCTTTAGATCTTTATAAGAAGAAAAAGAGGGCCTCAACTTGGATCTGTGCCAAGGTTTCAAATAAAAAGGAAATACTATTTTTATCTGAATACCATCTTTAAACCAATTTATGGGAAGTTCGAGTTCTGATACTTGAACACCGTTATAGGTACATATAATATGCTTTTCTCTATTCCACTCATCGAAGTCCTCAGCCCACTCAGGGGGTTGAGATAATAAAATACGCCCAATATTTTTAACTATTATCA